GCTAGCGTAGCTTAATACAAAGCATAGCACTGAAGATGCTAAGATGAGCCCTAAAAAGCTCCGCATGCACAAAGGCTTGGTCCTGACTTTACTATCAGCTTTAGCTCAAATTACACATGCAAGTCTCCGCAGCCCTGTGAGGATGCCCTTAATCCCCTGCCCGGGGACGAGGAGCGGGCATCAGGCACAAATTTTTAGCCCAAGACGCCTTGCCATGCCACACCCCCAAGGGAATTCAGCAGTGATAAATATTAAGCCATAAGTGAAAACTTGACTTAGCTAGGGCTAAGAGGGCCGGTAAAACTCGTGCCAGCCACCGCGGTTATACGAGAGGCCCTAGTTGATAGACACGGCGTAAAGGGTGGTTAAGGAAAACAAAAAATAAAGCCGAAGAGCCCCTTGGCCGTCATACGCTTCTGGGAGTTCGAAGTTCAACCACGAAAGTAGCTTTAAAAAGCCCACCTGACCCCACGAAAACTGAGAAACAAACTGGGATTAGATACCCCACTATGCTCAGTCGTAAACTTAGACGTCTAATTACAATAGACGTCCGCCAGGGTACTACGAGCGTCAGCTTAAAACCCAAAGGACTTGGCGGTGCCTTAGATCCCCCTAGAGGAGCCTGTTCTAGAACCGATAACCCCCGTTAAACCTCACCATTTCTGGCTTTTCCCGCCTATATACCGCCGTCGTCAGCTTACCCTGTGAAGGACTAACAGTAAGCAAAATGGGTACAACCCAAAACGTCAGGTCGAGGTGTAGCGTACGAAATGGGAAGAAATGGGCTACATTTTCTACCGCAGAACATTACGAACAGCACTATGAAAAGAGTACTTAAAGGAGGATTTAGTAGTAAAAAGGAAATAGAGTGTCCTTTTGAATCTGGCTCTGAGGCGCGTACACACCGCCCGTCACTCTCCCCTGTCAAATCGCGTCAACCGTATTTTAACACCAAAGCACCGACAAGGGGAGGCAAGTCGTAACATGGTAAGTGTACCGGAAGGTGCACTTGGATCAAACCCAGGGCGTGGCTGAGACAGTTAAGCATCTCCCTTACACCGAGAAGACATCCATGCAAGTTGGATCACCCTGAGCCAAACAGCTAGCTTAATCACCCAGATAACCTCACAACATAAATAACCCAACACAAACCTAACAACAAAAACTAAACCATTCTATTACCTTAGTACGGGAGACGGAAAAGGTTAACCATAGAGCAATAGAAAAAGTACCGCAAGGGAAAGCTGAAAGAGAAATGAAATAACCCATATAAGCACAAAAAAGCAGAGACTAGAACTCGTACCTTTTGCATCATGATTTAGCCAGTCATACTCAAGCAAAGAGACCTTTAGTTTGAAATCCCGAAACCAGGTGAGCTACCCCGAGACAGCCTATTTAGGGCCAACCCGTCTCTGTGGCAAAAGAGTGGGAAGAGCTCCGGGTAGAGGTGACAGACCTACCGAACCTGGTGATAGCTGGTTGCCTAGGAAATGGATAGAAGTTCAGCCTCGTACTCCCCCAATCAAACAAGTGAACACAAACACAGACCAAAGAGAAACATACGAGAGTTAGTTAAAGGGGGTACAGCCCCTTCAACCAAGGACACAACCTTAACAGGAGGATAAGGATCATACTTTTCAAAACCCCCCCGTTTTAGTGGGCCTAAAAGCAGCCACCTGAACAGAAAGCGTTAAAGCTCAAACGGAACAAAGTTTATTATTCTGATAACCAATCCTACTCCCCTAAATATACTAGGCCGCTCCATGCCCACATGGAAGAGACTATGCTAAAATGAGTAATAAGAAGACACGCTCTTCTCCAAGCACAAGTGTAAGCTAGATCGGACCCGCCACTGGCAATTAACGAACCCAACCCAAGAGGGAAATCCGAATACCAAAAAAACCAAGAAAAACTCGTAACCTCAATCGTTAACCCCACACTGGAGTGCTAAACCCAAGGAAAGACTGAAAGAAAGGGAAGGAACTCGGCAAACACAAGCCTCGCCTGTTTACCAAAAACATCGCCTCCTGCCAAACCCTAAGTATAGGAGGTCCAGCCTGCCCAGTGACTACACAGTTCAACGGCCGCGGTATTTTGACCGTGCAAAGGTAGCGCAATCACTTGTCTTTTAAATGAAGACCTGTATGAATGGCCAAACGAGGGCTTAACTGTCTCCCCTTTCAGGTCAATGAAATTGATCTATCCGTGCAGAAGCGGGTATAAAAATACAAGACGAGAAGACCCTTTGGAGCTTAAGGTACAAACCCACCCACGTCAAACAACTTAACAAAAAGCACGAACTTAATGGAAACTGGGATATTACCTTCGGTTGGGGCGACCACGGAGGAAAGAAAAGCCTCCGAGTGGACTGGGAATATTCCCAAAGCCAAGAGAAACATCTCTAAGCCACAGAACATCTGACCAACTATGATCCGGCCACAAGGCCGATCAACGAACCAAGTTACCCTAGGGATAACAGCGCAATCCTCTCCCAGAGTCCATATCGACGAGGGGGTTTACGACCTCGATGTTGGATCAGGACATCCTAATGGTGCAGCCGCTATTAAGGGTTCGTTTGTTCAACGATTAAAGTCCTACGTGATCTGAGTTCAGACCGGAGCAATCCAGGTCAGTTTCTATCTGTAATGCTACTTTTCCTAGTACGAAAGGACCGGAAAAAGGGGGCCTCTACCCAAAGCACGCCCCACCCCTAACTAATGAAAACAACTTAATTAGACAAAGGGAGAGCATAACCCACAAGTTCAAGATAAGAACATACTAAGGTGGCAGAGCATGGTAATTGCGAAAGGCCTAAGCCCTTTTAACCAGAGGTTCAAATCCTCTCCTTAGTTTATGCTAAACACTCTACTAACCCACTTAATTAATCCTCTCGCTTACATCGTACCTGTCCTACTAGCAGTGGCCTTCCTAACACTAATTGAACGAAAAGTACTAGGATATATGCAACTACGAAAAGGTCCTAACGTGGTTGGACCCTACGGATTACTACAACCAATCGCTGACGGAGTAAAACTATTTATTAAAGAGCCAATCCGCCCATCCACATCCTCCCCATTCTTATTTTTAGCAACCCCAATACTTGCCTTAACACTAGCAATAACCCTCTGAGCACCCATCCCAATACCATACCCAGTCACTGACCTCAACCTAGGGATCCTATTCATTCTAGCACTCTCAAGCCTCGCAGTCTACTCGATTCTAGGCTCAGGATGAGCATCAAACTCAAAATACGCTTTAATCGGGGCCCTCCGAGCCGTGGCCCAAACAATTTCATATGAGGTAAGCCTAGGACTAATCCTATTATCAGTAATTATCTTTTCAGGAGGATATACACTACAAATATTCAACACCACCCAGGAAAGCATTTGACTACTAATCCCCGCCTGACCGCTAGCTGCAATATGATACATCTCAACCCTAGCAGAAACAAACCGAGCACCCTTTGACTTAACTGAGGGAGAATCAGAGCTGGTCTCGGGATTTAACGTAGAATATGCAGGGGGCCCTTTCGCCCTATTCTTCCTAGCCGAATACGCCAACATCCTACTAATGAATACTCTCTCCGCCGTATTATTTTTAGGGGCATCCCACATTCCAACCATCCCCGAACTGACAACAATTAACCTAATAACCAAAGCCGCACTCCTATCTATGGTTTTCTTATGAGTACGAGCCTCATACCCACGGTTCCGATATGACCAACTAATACACCTAGTTTGAAAAAACTTCCTTCCCCTCACTCTAGCACTAGTACTATGACACATCGCACTCCCAATTGCCTTCGCCGGATTGCCCCCTCAACTCTAACAAAAAAGGAACTGTGCCTGAATGCCCAAGGACCACTTTGATAGAGTGGCTTATGAGGGTTAAAGTCCCTCCGGTTCCTAGAAAGAAGGGAATCGAACCCATGCTCAGGAGATCAAAACTCCTGGTGCTTCCTCTACACCACTTTCTAAGATCGGGTCAGCTAATTAAGCTTTCGGGCCCATACCCCGAACATGATGGTTAAAATCCCTCCCCTATCAATGAACCCCTACGTACTTGCTATCCTCCTATCTAGCCTCGGCCTAGGAACTACCCTCACCTTTGCCAGCTCCCACTGATTACTTGCTTGAATAGGATTAGAGGTAAATACCCTAGCGATCGCACCCCTAATAGCCCAACATCACCACCCGCGAGCAGTAGAAGCAACCACTAAATACTTCCTTACCCAAGCCACCGCAGCAGCAATAATCTTGTTCGCAAGTACAACAAATGCTTGAATAACCGGAGAATGAGACATCAACAACCTATCCCACCCAATCGCCAGCACAATAATTATTACAGCCCTGGCATTAAAAGTAGGATTAGCCCCTATCCACTACTGACTGCCCGAAGTCCTCCAAGGACTAGACCTACTAACAGGACTAATCTTATCCACATGACAAAAACTGGCTCCATTTGCACTAATCATCCAAGTAGCCCCAGCCATCGACCCACTTCTCCTAACCTCCCTAGGCCTACTATCAACACTAGTTGGAGGCTGAGGCGGACTTAACCAAACCCAACTACGGAAAATCCTAGCATACTCATCCATCGCCCATATAGGATGAATAATCATCATTCTTCAGTACATACCACAACTCACCCTCATCGCGCTAGCAATGTACATTTTCACGACATCCGCAGCTTTCCTAACACTAAAAATGTCACATGCCACAAAAATCAACACTCTAACCACATCATGATCAAAAAGCCCTGTCCTAGTATCAACCACTGCTTTAGTGCTACTCTCCCTAGGAGGACTCCCCCCACTATCAGGGTTCATGCCAAAATGATTAATTCTACAAGAGCTTGCAAAACAAGACCTTCCACTCACAGCAACAATTATAGCACTAACCGCCCTACTAAGCCTATACTTCTACCTACGATTATGTTATGCTATAACCCTGACCATCTCCCCCAGCACAATTAACCTCATCACTCCTTGACGAACCCAAACGAACCAACTAACCTTACCCCTCGCCCTATCCACAACAATTGCTCTCGGACTACTCCCCCTAACCCCAGCCATTCTAGCACTAACCACCTAAGGGCTTAGGATAACAAATCAGACCAAGAGCCTTCAAAGCTCTAAGCAGGAGTGAAAACCTCCTAGCCCTTGACTAAGACTTGCGGGACTTTATCCCACATCTTCTAAATGCAAATCAGACACTTTAATTAAGCTAAAGCCTTTCTAGATGAGAAGGCCTCGATCCTACAAACTCTTAGTTAACAGCTAAGCGCTCAAACCAGCGAGCATTCATCTACTTTCCCGCCGTGGCCGAGCAAGGCGGGAAAAGCCCCGGCAGGGGTTAGCCTGCGTCTTTAGATTTGCAATCTAATGTGTTCTACACCACAGAGCTTTGATAGGGAGAGGACTTAAACCTCTGTCTTCGGGGCTACAACCCACCGCCTAAACACTCGGCCACCCTACCTGTGGCAATCACGCGCTGATTCTTCTCTACAAACCACAAAGATATTGGCACCCTCTACCTTGTATTTGGTGCCTGAGCCGGAATAGTAGGAACTGCCCTAAGCCTTCTAATTCGAGCCGAACTTAGCCAACCCGGATCACTTCTTGGTGATGACCAAATTTATAATGTCATCGTTACCGCACATGCTTTCGTAATGATTTTCTTTATAGTAATGCCAATCCTCATCGGAGGATTTGGGAACTGACTTGTACCCCTAATGATCGGAGCCCCAGACATGGCATTCCCCCGAATGAACAACATAAGCTTCTGACTACTACCCCCTTCATTCCTTCTACTATTAGCTTCTTCTGGAGTTGAAGCCGGGGCGGGGACAGGATGAACAGTCTATCCCCCTCTTGCAGGCAACCTCGCCCACGCAGGGGCATCTGTAGATTTAACCATTTTCTCCTTACACTTAGCAGGTGTTTCATCAATTCTAGGAGCAATTAACTTCATCACTACAACAATTAACATGAAACCCCCAGCCATCTCTCAATACCAAACCCCATTATTCGTCTGAGCTGTACTCGTAACAGCCGTTCTCCTTCTCCTATCTCTGCCTGTTCTGGCCGCCGGAATTACAATGCTCTTAACAGATCGAAATTTAAACACCACATTCTTCGACCCGGCTGGCGGAGGAGACCCAATCCTTTATCAACATCTATTCTGATTCTTTGGTCACCCAGAAGTATATATTCTAATTTTACCCGGATTTGGTATTATTTCTCACGTTGTAGCTTACTACGCAGGTAAAAAAGAGCCATTCGGGTATATGGGTATGGTTTGAGCCATGATGGCCATCGGTCTTTTAGGGTTTATTGTATGAGCCCATCACATGTTCACTGTCGGAATGGACGTAGACACACGTGCATACTTTACATCCGCCACAATGATTATTGCCATTCCTACAGGTGTAAAAGTATTTAGCTGACTAGCTACGCTTCACGGAGGATCAATTAAATGAGAAACACCAATGCTATGAGCCCTAGGATTCATTTTCTTATTCACAGTAGGTGGGTTAACAGGAATCGTCCTGGCCAACTCATCTCTTGACATCGTTCTTCACGACACATACTATGTAGTAGCACATTTCCACTACGTACTATCAATGGGTGCCGTATTTGCAATTATGGCTGCCTTCGTGCACTGATTCCCTCTATTTTCAGGATACACTCTACACAGCACTTGAACAAAAATCCACTTTGGGGTGATATTTGCAGGTGTAAACCTTACATTCTTCCCCCAGCACTTCCTAGGCTTAGCAGGGATACCACGACGATATTCCGACTACCCTGATGCCTACACCCTGTGAAACACAGTTTCTTCTATCGGGTCATTAATTTCATTAGTAGCTGTAATTATGTTCCTATTCATTTTATGAGAAGCCTTCGCTGCAAAACGAGAGGTACTATCTGTAGAACTAACAACGACAAACTCAGAATGACTTCACGGATGCCCCCCTCCTTACCACACATTCGAGGAACCAGCATTTGTTCAAGTTCAATCAAATTAATTCGAGGAAGGGAGGAATTGAACCCCCATGTGATGGTTTCAAGCCATCCGCATAACCACTCTGCCACTTCCTTCTAAAGACATTAGTAAAATTTGTAAGTTACATCACCTTGTCAAGGTGAAATCGTAGGTTAAATCCCTGCATGTCTTGAGCTCCCAAGCTTAATGGCACATCCCACACAACTAGGATTCCAAGACGCGGCATCACCCGTTATAGAAGAACTTCTTCACTTCCACGACCATGCTTTGATAATTGTATTCTTAATTAGCACCCTGGTACTTTACATTATTGTTGCAATAGTTTCAACTAAACTCACTAACAAATATATTTTAGACTCCCAAGAAATCGAAATTGTATGAACGGTTCTCCCAGCCGTAATTCTCATCCTCATTGCCCTCCCTTCACTTCGAATTCTTTATCTTATAGACGAGATTAATGACCCCCACTTAACAATTAAAGCCATAGGCCACCAGTGATACTGAAGCTACGAGTACACAGATTATGAAGACCTGGGCTTTGACTCTTATATAATTCCAACCCAAGACCTTACCCCCGGGCAATTCCGACTTCTTGAAACAGACCATCGAATAGTAGTTCCAATGGAGTCCCCAATCCGTGTTCTTGTCTCTGCCGAAGACGTGCTACACTCTTGAGCCGTCCCATCCCTAGGTGTAAAAATAGACGCAGTCCCAGGACGACTAAACCAAACCGCTTTTATCGCTTCCCGCCCAGGCGTATTCTATGGTCAATGCTCCGAAATTTGTGGAGCAAACCACAGCTTTATGCCTATCGTAGTAGAGGCAGTTCCACTAGAACATTTCGAAAACTGATCCTCTTTAATGCTAGAAGACGCCTCACTAGAAAGCTAAACATGGGATAAAGCGTTGGCCTTTTAAGCCAAAGATTGGTGCCTCCCGACCACCTCTAGTGAAATGCCTCAATTAAACCCCGCCCCTTGATTTGCAATCTTAGTATTTTCATGATTAATTTTCCTTACTATTATCCCAACTAAAGTTCTCAACCACATTTCACCAAATGAACCCACCCCGGTAAGCGCTGAAAAACATAAAGCAGAACCCTGAGACTGACCATGGCAATAAGCTTCTTCGATCAATTTGCAAGCCCATCTTACCTAGGAATCCCATTAATTGCTATTGCAATTGCACTACCATGAGTGTTATACCCCACTCCCTCATCACGATGAATTAACAACCGATTAATTACACTCCAGGGATGAGTAATTAACCGTTTCACCAGCCAACTTATGTTGCCAATTAATGTGGGGGGACATAAATGAGCACTAATTTTAGCCTCACTAATAGTATTCCTTATTACCATTAACATACTTGGACTACTACCTTATACATTTACTCCAACTACGCAACTATCGCTAAATATAGGCTTTGCCGTACCACTATGACTCGCCACTGTGCTTATCGGAATACGAAACCAACCCACAGTTGCCCTCGGCCACCTACTACCAGAAGGTACACCAATCCCACTAATCCCCGTACTAATTATTATCGAAACAATTAGCCTATTCATCCGCCCACTTGCTCTAGGAGTCCGACTAACGGCCAACTTAACCGCAGGCCACCTACTAATTCAACTAATCGCCACCGCCGTATTTGTCCTTTTACCAATAATGCCAACAGTAGCAATTCTAACAGCCACCGTTTTATTTCTTCTAACATTACTAGAAGTCGCAGTAGCCATAATTCAAGCCTACGTATTTGTCCTTCTTCTAAGCCTCTACTTACAAGAAAACGTTTAATGGCCCACCAAGCACATGCATATCATATGGTTGATCCAAGCCCATGACCACTAACCGGCGCAATCGGTGCCCTCCTATTAACCTCCGGACTAGCAATCTGATTCCACTTCCATTCAATTACACTTCTTGCCCTTGGACTTATCCTCTTAGTCTTAACCATGTACCAGTGATGACGTGACATCATTCGAGAAGGAACCTTTCAAGGCCATCACACCCCACCCGTACAAAAAGGATTACGCTACGGAATAATTCTATTTATTACCTCTGAAGTATTCTTCTTCCTAGGGTTTTTCTGAGCCTTCTACCATTCAAGCCTCGCACCCACTCCAGAGCTAGGAGGCTGCTGACCGCCAACCGGAATCACACCTTTAGACCCATTTGAAGTGCCCCTACTAAATACCGCTGTACTCTTGGCATCAGGGGTAACAGTAACATGAGCACATCACAGCTTAATGGAAGGAGAACGAAAACAAGCCATCCAATCCCTTACACTTACAATTCTCCTAGGGTTCTACTTCACCGCCCTCCAAGCCATAGAGTACTACGAAGCGCCTTTCACAATCGCAGACGGTGTATACGGCTCAACATTCTTTGTAGCTACAGGATTCCACGGACTCCACGTCATTATTGGATCAACTTTCCTAGCTGTTTGCCTTCTACGCCAAATCCAATACCATTTTACATCCGAACACCATTTCGGCTTCGAAGCCGCTGCATGATACTGACATTTCGTTGACGTAGTTTGACTATTCCTTTACGTATCAATCTACTGATGAGGCTCATAATCTTTCTAGTATCAATGTTAGTACGAGTGACTTCCAATCACCCAGTCTTGGTTAAACCCCAAGGAAAGATAATGAACTTAATTACCACCATCCTGCTAATTACAGTAGCTCTTTCCTCAATCCTAGCAATTGTATCCTTCTGACTCCCGCAAATAAATCCCGACGCAGAAAAACTTTCACCTTACGAATGTGGCTTCGACCCCTTAGGGTCCGCCCGGTTGCCCTTCTCCCTCCGATTTTTCCTAGTGGCAATTCTATTCCTGCTATTTGACCTAGAAATTGCTCTTCTCCTACCCCTCCCCTGAGGGGACCAACTTCACAACCCAACCGGAACATTTTTCTGAGCCACAACAGTTTTAATTTTACTCACTCTAGGATTAATTTATGAATGAACTCAAGGAGGCCTAGAATGAGCAGAATAGGGAGTTAGTCCAAGAAAAGACCTCTGATTTCGGCTCAGAAGATCGTGGTTTAATTCCACGACTCCCTTATGACACCCGTACACTTCAGCTTTAGTTCAGCATTTATATTAGGACTAATAGGACTAGCATTCCATCGAACCCACCTCCTCTCCGCACTACTATGCCTAGAAGGAATAATACTATCCCTATTCATTGCACTAGCCCTATGAGCCCTACAATTCGAATCAACAGGGTTTTCTGCAGCCCCTATATTACTACTAGCCTTCTCAGCCTGTGAAGCAAGCGCAGGCCTTGCACTCCTAGTTGCCACAGCCCGAACCCACGGGACCGACCGCCTCCAAAACCTTAACCTACTACAATGCTAAAAGTACTAATTCCCACAGTCATGCTTTTCCCAACAATTTGATTGTCCTCACCAAAATGGCTTTGAACCACAACAACCGCACACAGCCTACTAATTGCTTTAATTAGCCTAACCTGGCTAAAATGAACATCCGAGACCGGATGAACATCTTCCAACGCATATCTAGCCACAGATCCTCTATCAACCCCCCTTTTAGTCCTAACATGCTGACTTCTTCCCTTAATAATTTTAGCCAGCCAAAATCACATCAACCCCGAACCTGTTAGCCGACAACGTCTTTACATCACACTATTAACATCACTCCAAACCTTTTTAATTATAGCCTTCGGTGCTACAGAAATCATCATATTTTACATCATGTTTGAAGCCACTTTAATTCCAACTCTAATCATCATTACTCGATGAGGAAACCAAACCGAACGTCTAAACGCGGGGACTTACTTCCTATTCTACACTTTGGCAGGATCCCTACCACTTTTAGTTGCCCTTCTCCTCCTCCAACAATCAACAGGAACCCTATCTATGCTTATTCTACCATACTCACAACCTTTAACCCTTATTTCCTGAGGACACAAAATCTGATGAGCCGGATGTGTAATCGCCTTCCTAGTAAAAATGCCCCTCTACGGCGTCCACCTATGACTCCCAAAAGCACATGTAGAGGCCCCCGTAGCTGGTTCTATAGTACTAGCCGCCGTACTCCTAAAACTCGGAGGGTACGGAATAATGCGAATAATAGTGATACTAGACCCACTATCCAAAGAACTGGCCTACCCTTTCATCATCCTAGCCCTTTGAGGCATTATCATAACAGGATCCATTTGCTTACGACAAACAGACCTCAAGTCACTCATCGCATATTCATCTGTCAGCCATATAGGCTTAGTAGCAGGAGGAATCTTAATTCAAACTCCATGAGGATTCACCGGGGCCATCATTCTTATAATTGCCCACGGACTAGTATCCTCAGCATTATTCTGTCTAGCTAACACAGCTTATGAACGAACCCACAGCCGAACTATAGTCCTAGCCCGAGGTCTACAAATAATTTTCCCACTTACAGCAGTATGATGATTCATCGCTAACTTAGCCAACCTAGCACTACCACCCCTCCCTAACCTCATAGGAGAAATCATGATCATCACCACTCTTTTCAACTGATCCCCATGAACCATCGCACTAACAGGAGTAGGAACACTAATCACAGCAGGTTACTCCCTCTACATATTCTTAATAACACAGCGAGGCCCAGCACCAAACCATATCCTAGGCCTTCCCCCATTCCACACTCGAGAACATCTGCTAATAACCCTACACCTCCTCCCAGTCATTCTGTTAGTAACAAAACCAGAACTTATATGAGGCTGATGCTACTGTAAGTATAGTTTAACTAAAATATTAGATTGTGGTTCTAAAGACGGGGGTTAAAAACCCCTTACTCACCGAGGAAGGCCCGAGGCAATAAGTACTGCTAATCCTTAATTCCCACGGTTAAACTCCGTGGCTCCCTCGAGCTTCTAAAGGATAACAGCTCATCCGTTGGTCTTAGGAACCAAAAACTCTTGGTGCAAATCCAAGTGGAAGCTATGCACCCAACAACCTTAATTATATCTTCATCACTAATCCTAATTTTTGTAATCCTAATCTACCCCTTACTAACCACATTTAGCCCAAACCCCCAAAACCCAAAATGAGCAACAACACACGTAAAAACCGCAGTAAGCACTGCATTCTTCGTCAGTCTACTACCACTTATAATTTTCCTAGACCAAGGAACTGAAACGATTATTACAAATTGACACTGAATAAATACCTCACTGTTTGACGTAAACATTAGCTTTAAATTCGACCACTACTCCCTCATTTTCACCCCCATCGCTCTTTACGTTACTTGATCTATTCTAGAATTCGCATCATGATACATGCACTCCGACCCATATATAAACCGATTTTTCAAATACTTACTTTTATTCCTAGTAGCCATAGTTATTTTAGTTACAGCAAACAATATGTTTCAACTATTCATTGGCTGAGAAGGCGTTGGAATCATATCCTTCCTTCTCATTGGATGATGATACGGACGAGCAGATGCCAACACAGCAGCTCTTCAAGCCGTATTATACAACCGGGTAGGGGATATCGGACTAATCATAAGCATAGCCTGATTCGCAATAAACCTAAACTCATGAGAAATTCAACAAATCTTCTTCTTATCAAAAGACTTTACCATAACCCTTCCGCTAATTGGCCTAATCCTAGCAGCAACCGGAAAATCAGCCCAATTCGGGCTCCATCCTTGACTTCCTTCCGCTATGGAAGGCCCTACACCAGTATCTGCCCTACTTCACTCCAGCACTATGGTCGTTGCCGGAATCTTCTTACTAATTCGACTTCACCCAATCATAGAAAATAACGAATTAGCACTAACAATCTGTCTCTGCTTAGGAGCCCTAACAACCCTATTCACAGCTGCCTGTGCTCTCACCCAAAACGATATCAAAAAAATCGTTGCTTTTTCAACATCAAGTCAACTAGGACTCATAATAGTTACAATCGGTCTCAACCAACCACAACTAGCCTTCCTCCACATTTGCACACACGCTTTCTTTAAAGCCATATTATTCCTATGCTCAGGGTCAATCATCCATAGCTTGAACGACGAACAAGACATTCGAAAAATAGGAGGCCTCCATAACCTAATACCCTTTACCTCAACTTGCCTGACAATCGGCAGCCTGGCACTCACAGGAACCCCCTTCCTAGCCGGCTTCTTTTCAAAAGACGCCATCATCGAAGCCCTAAACACCTCATACCTAAACGCCTGAGCCCTCATCCTCACACTAATCGCCACATCATTCACCGCAGTTTACAGCTTCCGAGTAGTCTTCTTTGTTACCATGGGCACCCCTCGATTCCTACCCATATCCCCAATCAACGAAAATGACCCGCTAGTGATTAACCCAATCAAACGACTCGCCTGAGGAAGCATCATTGCAGGCCTAATCATTACATCAAACTTCCTACCCACAAAAACCCCAATCATAACCATACCAATGGCCCTCAAAATAGCCGCCCTCGCCGTAACAATCATCGGCTTACTAGTAGCCATAGAACTAACCTCACTAACCAACAAACAGTTCAAAATTATACCTACAACCCCAACACACCATTTCTCAAATATGCTAGGATACTTCCCCGCAACAGTCCACCGATTAGCCCCAAAAATTAACCTCATGTTAGGACAATCAATCGCTACCCAACTTGTAGACCAAACATGATTTGAAGCCGCTGGCCCAAAAGGAGCAGCATCCGCCCAAGTAAAAATGGCCAAAACTACAAGTGACATTCAACGAGGAATAATCAAAACATACCTGACCATCTTCCTTCTGACTACTATCCTCGCAATTCTCCTCGCCACCCTCTAAACTGCTCGAAGGGCGCCCCGACTCAAACCACGAGTAAGCTCTAACACAACAAACAATGTTAAAAGCAACACTCACGCACAAATAACTAATATACCTCCACCAGAAGAATACATAACAGCTACACCACTAGTATCTCCACGCAACATAGAAAATTCTTTCAGGCCATCAACAACTGTTCAAGAACCCTCATATCAGTTCTCTCAAAATAGCCCTGCAACCAAACCAACGCCTAGAAGATAAACAGCAACATACCCAGCCACAGAACGATCTCCTCAACTCTCGGGAAAAGGCTCGGCGGCAAGAGCTGCCGAATAAGCAAACACCACAAGCATTCCCCCCAAATAAATTAAAAAAAGAACTAACGATAAAAAAGAGCCCCCATGGCCAATAAGAACCCCACACCCAACCCCCGCCGCCACTACCAAACCAAGCGCAGCAAAATAAGGTGCAGGATTAGAAGCCACCGCAACCAACCCAACAATTAAAGCTATTAACAGTAAAGATACAAGATAAGTCATAATTCTCACTCGGATTCTAACCGAGACCAGTGACTTGAAGAACCACCGTTGTAATTCAACTATAAGAACCCCTTAATGGCAAGCCTACGAAAAACACACCCTCTCCTAAAAATTGCTAACGACGCATTAGTTGACCTACCCGCCCCCTCAAACATCTCAGTGTGATGAAACTTTGGATCCCTACTAGGACTGTGTTTAATCACCCAAATCTTAACAGGACTATTCTTGGCCATACATTACACCTCTGACATTTCAACTGCTTTTTCATCAGTAGCCCACATCTGTCGAGATGTCAATTACGGCTGACTTATCCGCAACATACATGCCAACGGAGCATCATTCTTTTTCATCTGCATTTACCTACACATTGCTCGAGGACTATACTATGGGTCCTACTTGTACAAAGAAACCTGAAACATTGGCGTAGTACTTCTACTCCTAGTCATAATAACAGCCTTTGTAGGCTACGTACTTCCATGAGGACAAATATCCTTCTGAGGTGCAACAGTAATTACTAATCTACTATCCGCAGTCCCCTACGTAGGAGACGCCCTAGTCCAATGAATCTGGGGCGGTTTCTCAGTAGACAACGCAACACTAACCCGATTCTTTGCCTTCCACTTCTTATTCCCCTTTGTCATTGCCGCAGCAACCCTACTTCACCTACTATTCCTCCACGAAACAGGATCTAACAACCCAGTAGGATTAAACTCCGACGCAGACAAAATCTCCTTCCACCCCTACTTCTCATACAAAGACCTTCTAGGCTTCATTGTTATACTTATAGCACTCACATCGCTAGCCCTATTTTCCCCAAATCTTCTAGGGGACCCAGAAAACTTCACGCCCGCAAACCCCCTAGTCACCCCTCCCCATATCAAACCAGAATGATACTTCCTATTTGCCTACGCCATCTTACGATCCATCCCTAACAAACTAGGAGGAGTCTTGGCACTACTATTCTCAATCCTAGTACTAATAGTAGTACCAATCCTACACACCTCCAAGCAACGAGGACTAACATTCCGACCAATCACACAATTCTTATTCTGAACCCTGGTCGCAGATATGGCCATCCTTACATGAATCGGAGGAATACCCGTTGAACATCCCTTCATTATCATTGGCCAAATCGCATCCGTCCTTTATTTTGCATTATTCCTAATTTTAATCCCACTAGCAGGCTGATTAGAAAATAAAGCACTAGAATGAGCTTGCCCTAGTAGCTTAGCCTAAAAGCGTCGGTCTTGTAATCCGAAGATCGGAGGTTAAACTCCTCCCTAGCGCCCAGAAAAGAGAGATTTTAACTCCCACCCCTGGCTCCCAAAGCCAGAATTCTAAATTAAACTATTTTCTGTCCAGTAATTATTTACCACGGTATGGTTTAGTACATATTATGCATAATATTACATTAATGTACTAATACATCTATGTATATTCACCAATAAATTATTTTAACCATAAAGCAAGTATTAAACAATGTAAAATGGACATAACCCATACACTTTAACTTCAAAAATAAATTTATTAAACTTAAAAAAATAGTTTGGTCCCAAGAACTTGTAAATCAGATATTTCCTTGTAAATTTCAATTAAAGTTTTGAACTCCAAGTTTTAATGTAGTAAGAGACCACCAACCATCTTATATAAAGGCATTAAGTTAATGATAGGTCAAGGACAAAATTATAAGAGTGGCACAATATGAACTATTACTGGCATCTGGTTCCTATTTCAGGTCCATAACTGTAATAATTCCACCCTCGGATAATTACATTGGCATCTGATTAATGGTGTAATTACATATGTCTCGTTACCCACCATGCCGAGCATTCTTTTATATGCATAGGGTTTTTCTTTTTGGTTTCCTTTCACTTGGCATTTCAAAGTGTAAACTCAAAAATCAATTAAGGTGGAACATTTTCCTTGCAGGCAGTAATACATGTGAAAATTTTAAGGACATAACTTAAGAATTACATTACTTTAACTCAGGTGCATAATATACTCATTACTACTCCACTATTATAGTATATGCCCCCCTTCTCCGTTTCTGCGCGACAAACCCCCTTACCCCCTACGCCCAACAAGTCCTGTATCCTTGTCAAACCCCAAAACCAAGGAGAACCTGATAAGCGCATAAGCCAACGAGTTATAGTATGAATTGACTATCCCACCACATATTATATATAATATATAAACATGATGCCACAAAACACTCGCATAAAAAAGCCCAAAAAACAGTTATAAAATTCTTGCCCCAACTAGATACTATTTTTTCTAAGCTTTAGCTATAAA